CAACCAAAGTTGGCCTCAGTCATGATGTATTGAACAGAGGAAAAAGCCTCTGTAACGGTTGGACGATAGTAAAAAGTCATAGCAAAACCCGTAGCTACTTGTACTAGAAAACAAGTAAGTGTGATCCCCCCTAAACAATAAAATATGTTGACATGAGGAGGAACATATTTACTAGTTATATCATCTGCAATCGCCTGAATCTCAAGACGTTCCTCAAACCAATCATATACTTTATTGAGATAGGTAACCCAATAGAACTCCCCCTCTGAGAACCGTATATGAGAATTTCATCTCGTACGGCTCAAGCGGAAACACACAAATACTGATTTCAACGGATATATAATAGAAAGTTAAAAACTTCATTAGCCGCTTGATTCGATTTGCCTCGAAGATACGAAGTAACAAAAATCCGGAATCTCTTCTTTGTGATGATAATGCCAAAAAATATCAAGTTGGCTCATCTGTCTTTCTTTATGTTGATCGTTACAGGCCTCTTGAATCTTCTCTTCCCTATTTTTTATTTGTTATTTGATTTATTGTTTTTTTTGTGCGTACTGCGGATTTACTCTTGTTTTACTATTGATAGGAATTCTCTTGTTGAGACCCTATGAATCAATTGAAACCTCAGATTCATACTAGAACCACGATGATTTAGCCTCAAGCTAAACTCAAAGGTTCTCTGAGTAAGAACCTTTGATGATCACTTATTGAATGAATGGATGTAATGACTCAACAAAATCTAGAGAAAGAGTTATCCTTCGGTCAAAATAAATCTGAAGGAATAAAATTCGTTTGATTTAGGAAATACCTATTTGAATTTTTTTTGAGTCCGGTTGCGGGGTCTGAATAAATAGTAGGTATGAATCATAGTTCAAATATTTCTTTTCTTGATCTATTCTATATATTCCGTGCTCCAGATACTAGAATAAATATCCGACGAGGTAGAATCATCTTGATAGAGATAACAGGTCCATTCTATGTATTATCAATAGGATCAATTATAACAAGTCACACACTCATATTCCGGAAATACCGAAACAAATAAATTCCACGGTCGAACTACCAGAATAGAATGGTCTAGAAATCCAAGTCTAAAGTAATTTTTTCTTTGATTGAAAGACTAGGACTTCATAGTTCTTATAAACCTAACTCATTGAAATTCCATCCAGTAAAACGGAAGAATTATAAATTTCCAAAATAATAGATAGGAATATCGCAAATAGAGCCATTGCGACCCCCATAAGCGGTGTAGTCCCCCATCCCGGAGCTACTTTACCATATTCCGAATTCAATGGTTTCAATAAATCCCCTACAGTAGTTCGTCTTGGCCCAGATCTAGAACTATCCTCGACGGTTTGTGTAGCCATAAATCCTATTTAACGATTGTTTGAGATCTGTTGACTTTGTATACTATTCCGTTGTAGTTGTAAATAAACGATCTTATCGTAGATCCATTGTGATCTTGAAATTATCTAAAAATGGAAACAGCAACCCTAGTCGCCATCTCCATATCTGGTTTACTTGTAAGCTTTACTGGGTACGCCTTATATACCGCTTTTGGGCAACCCTCTCAACAACTAAGAGATCCATTCGAAGAACACGGGGACTAGTTGAAGTAATGAGCCTCCCAATATGGGAGGCTCATTACTTCAATTAAATTATTTCGAAAGGTTATTTCATTTTTTTAGTCGGAACCTTAGGCGGTTCTCGAAAAAAGATAGCGAAAAAAATTATCCCTAAAGTCGAGACTAAAAGGAATGTATAAACCAATGCTTCCATGGATTCGATCGTGGTTTACAATTATAGCTTCCACACCTATTCATTTGGGATCATTTACCATATCATATAAAGAAAGAAAAAAAGTCAAAGAAAAGATGGTGATTCAAGTCAAGATTTCTCTGATACCCAATGTCAAATAAAAAAAATAGAGGCGAAAGATACCACAACAATGTCGTATCAGACTACTTGTCTCCTTGTAGTTGGATCTCCAAGTTTTTGGAATGTTCCAAATTCCACTTGAGCATCCAAATCTGGATCAATACCAGCAAAAACATCTCTGAACAAGGTTCTAGCGCCATGCCAAATGTGTCCGAAAAAGAAGAGCAAAGCAAACGTAGCATGCCCAAAAGTGAACCAACCCCTTGGACTGCTACGAAAAACACCATCGGATTTCAAAGTAGCCCGATCTAATTCAAAAATTTCACCTAATTGGGCACGTCTAGCATATTTTTTCACAGTAGCAGGATCAGAATAACTTACTCCATTAAGTTCGCCACCATAGAACTCAACAGTAACACCTACTTGTTCAACACTATACTTTGATTCTGCCCTTCTAAAAGGAACATCAGCTCTCACAATTCCGTCTTCATCTACCAAAACTACCGGAAATGTTTCAAAAAAAGTAGGCATACGACGTACAAAAAGCTCGCGCCCTTCTTTATCTCTAAAGACGGGGTGTCCTAACCATCCAACAGCAATTCCATCCCCATTGTCCATTGAGCCTGCTCTGAATAATCCCCCCTTTGCCGGATTATTACCAATATAATCATAAAAAGCTAATTTTTCGGGAATTTTAGACCAAGCCTCCGATAAACTAAGATTTTCGGCTAGCCCGGCACTAACTCTTCGATATATTTCTTGCTGAAAGTATCCCTGATCCCACTGATAACGAGTAGGACCAAATAATTCGATTGGGGTAGTTGCTGAACCATACCACATAGTTCCAGCAACAACAAAAGCTGCAAAAAAAACAGCAGCGATACTACTGGAAAGTACAGTTTCAATATTACCCATACGTAATCCTTTGTATAGACGTTGAGGCGGACGGACACTAAGATGGAATAGGCCTGCTAATATGCCCAATGTACCCGCTGCAATATGATGAGAGGCTATTCCTCCCGGAACAAAAGGATCAAAACCTTCCGCGCCCCACGCTGGATTTACAGATTGTACTTTTCCAGTTAGTCCATAAGGATCGGACACCCATATTCCAGGACCATACAAACCTGTTACATGAAATGCGCCAAAGCCAAAGCAAGCTACCCCTGAGAGAAATAAATGAATTCCAAAGATCTTGGGCAAATCCAAAGAAGGTTTTCCCGTACGTTCATCACAGAATATTTCTAGGTCCCAATATACCCAATGCCAGATAGCTGCCAAGAAGCACAAACCGGAAAACACTATATGTGCCCCTGCCACACCTTCATAACTCCAAATACCCGGATTTGTTATAGTTCCTCCTGAAATACTCCAACCACCCCACGAATTGGTTATTCCTAAACGAGTCATGAAGGGTATAACGAACATACCTTGTCTCCACATTGGATCAAGAACGGGATCAGAGGGATCAAAAACCGCTAATTCGTATAAAGCCATCGAACCAGCCCAACCAGAAACTAGAGCTGTATGCATTATATGAACAGAAAGCAATCGACCGGGATCATTCAATACGACAGTATGAACACGATACCAAGGTAAACCCATGGAAATACCTCTTTATCAAAGAAAAATAGACACTATGTCACTTTATTTTATCGCATTGGAAAAGACTATATATACTAACTATGTACCTAACCTTTTCAGTAGATTCCGTATCAGAAAGGATTAATATTTATTCCATTCCATTGAAAATAACGGAACAATTTTGTTCGTAAGAACAAAGAGAAGCAGATCTATTCTATACCCGATAAGTACCAATACGCAATGGGAGGATTGGTCCCATTTTTGGGGAACGAATGGATAGATACTTGTTTATCATTCGAACGATCAATTTCTTCGTTCAAATTTTTTCTTTATTCATTCTGTCTTACTCTATAAACTTTCCAATCTATGTATCAAATAGAATAAAGAGAAAAAAGGGATGAAGACAATAAACCATTGATTGTTACGTTTCCATATTAAAGTGAAGTATAGTACTAAATTTTTTTCTTTAATTTAATGCCCATTGGTGTTCCAAAAGTACCTTTTCGGAGTCCTGGAGAGGAAGATGCGGTTTGGGTTGACGTATAGTGCGACTTGTCAGACATATTGGGTCATATGGGATTTACCCGTTCTCTCCCCTGATCGAGATATCCTCTGTTTCGCCCAAGAGATATTGTATTGAGTGAGGCATCAATCAATCATTCGGAGCGTGAAGTGCAATTAGATCAATTTATTTTATATTGGGGATCAATATTATCAATTTAGAAGAATTTATGGTTTACTTGGACTGATAAAATAAAGTATCCAGGCTCCGTTCAGAAAATACCAAATCGATAACAAATTGTTAATATAATATATGTATGATTACCACTTGTATCATAAATGATTCTTATACCTACTATTACTTTATACCTACTATTACTATAGTAGTGATAGTAGTGATCCCAAATTGCCAACCAACGGAATAGTATGATGAATACATCAAATAGTTTTGGGAAAGCAAGACACGAAATTAACAAAAAAAAAGAAGTCATAACAAAAAAATGGTACTGAGACCATTTGTCCTATATGTGCAAATAGAATTCGGACAGATCTTTTCCCGGGGTAGACCATGAACCTAAAAGAATTGAAAGGGCCCATTCAGTAACAAGACAATGACATCGTGATTTTAATATCGATGAAACAATACATCAATGATAGGTTAGTTTAATAAGTTCAGTAATCTCTTTTTTTTTTTAGAGGGAAGGGAGCCTAAACTCATCTCGTTTTTTTTAATAGAAGACCTTTCATTAAGAAAACCTGTTACATAAAAAAAAAGAAATAAAACTGGAATCGACACATTGATTCTTTTTTTCTTTTTCGCAATTTTTTTTGAACCGTATGTATCCAAAGGTGCACGTACGGTTCCTAAGGGATGCAATTTTTTTCTATTTCCTAAGAGATACAATTTTGTCCTAATCAACCGACTTTATCGAGAAAGATTACTTTTTTTAGGCCAAGAGGTTGATAGCGAGATCTCGAATCAACTTGTTGGTCTCATGGTATATCTCAGTATAGAAGATGGTACTAAGGATCTTTAT